AATTTTTTATGTGTGGTGATCAAGTAGTTATTTAATTTATAGGAATCAAAGTCAAAATCCGAAGAATGGATTTTGACTTTGGTAACATAAGATTGAATTGTAGAAAGAACCATCCGGATCGTTTTTTTATCGATATTCCTGGTTACTAATACTAACTAGGAAATCTCTATTAAACAAAAGAGTGAATTCTTTCGCTTTCTTCCGTGGAATTAGTTAACAAGGTCTTGCATCTTTCTATATCTCCCGAAAACAATCCCCCACTAAGAATCCTTTTTGTTGGATCGTATTATAACGAATTCTTTGGGAGTTTTTAGGAAATACTTTAAAATTTTATTAAATTATGAAATTTATAAGACAAGAAAAGATAATAACTACTAATACGAATATAAAAAGGGTGGATTATCGTATATATATATTTCATGTAGAAACATGTAGAAAGATGAATTAGAAACATGTAGAAAGATGAATAGGTCCATTTATTTATATATTTATTGTATTTTATTAATTAATATATATTTCTTAAATTAATATATATTTCTTAAAACATATACTTATAGACTCCCTATCCCTATTAAGTATATATATACTCACTTAGGTATACTTAGTATAATATAACAATTATATATGAATTATAAGATATCTTTATAACAATATAAGGATAAGGTTCAAATATAAAACAATAAATATAACAATAAATAACAGGTACAAATATTAAATCGAGGTACCCATTCTATGATAACTCTCAACAGTCTCCCCTCCATTTTTGTGCCTTTAGTGGGCTTAGTATTTCCGGCAATTGCAATGGCTTCTTTATCTCTTTATGTTCAAAAAAACAAGATTTTTTAGATACAACAAGGACAAATCTTATATATATATATATATTTTTCAAGACTTACTTGGATCATAACACGGATATCTATTTAGTAAAATATGGTATAATATGCGGCTTCCTTCGGGCATAAGCTCTTATGTATGTGTAAACATGATAAATGAATTATAACTATTTTCAAATAGATCGGGGAGAATTTCTGAAATGTAAAGTCAATATATCTATATGTATTAGGAAATCATATGAAAGGGATGTTATTATTTTAGTTTGGATCTAAGAAATTCGATGAATTATCCCTAAAGGTTCACATCATAATAGTGCTGGTTGATGAGAGTTACTTCGGAAACAAAAAAAAGTAAAAAAAAAATTATTTTTGTTATTCTCCCAATTCCAATAAAATGCAACTAGGTCTAGTTAGAGTATGAGTTGGCGATCAGAACGTATATGGGTAGAACTTATAGCGGGGTCTCGAAAAACAAGTAATTTCTGTTGGGCCTTTATTCTTTTTTTAGGTTCATTAGGGTTTTTATTGGTTGGAACGTCCAGTTATTTTGGTAGGAATTTGATATCTTTATTTCCTTCTCAGCAAATAATTTTTTTTCCACAAGGTATCGTGATGTCTTTCTATGGGATCGCAGGTCTTTTTATTAGCTCCTATTTGTGGTGCACAATTTCGTGGAATGTAGGTAGTGGTTATGATCGATTCGATATAAAAGAGGGCATAGTGTGTATTTTTCGTTGGGGATTTCCTGGAAAAAATCGTCGCATATTCCTCCGATTCCTTATGAAAGACATTCAGTCCATCAGAATAGAAATTAAAGAGGGTATTTATGCTCGTCGTGTCCTTTATATGGAAATAAAAGGACAAGGAGCCATTCCCTTGACTCGTACTGATGAGAATTTTACTCCACGAGAGATTGAGCAAAAAGCTGCTGAATTGGCCTATTTCTTGCGTGTACCAATTGAAGTATTTTGAAAAAAGGAACTGAAGAATGAATACTTTGCAAGAGATAAAAAACTCAAGAATCATCTTTTTTTCTATAGCATAACTTAACTGAAGTTTCTTCAGAACGCTTACTCGAGCCAAAGCAAACGTATATGAAACAATTCTAAAACTAAATTGTTTATGTCCACAATTTTTTTTATGCGTATGTAAATCCACTTAACTCAATTCAGTAACAAATCTAAATGATAGATTCATCATATATCAAAACAAAACATTTCATCATAAAGTAAAGTAAAGAATTTTTTTTTCTAAATATTTGATATTTTGATAGAACGGGAGTTCTTTCGTCTCGAAATCCGACTACTATTAATTTGAAGAGGGCTCTTTCTTATTCTATATTCTTTCTAAATTCAAGGACTAACCGCTGTACTGAATCACAAAAAAATCCGGAAATACATCGATGACTTGTAATAGAACTTATGCTTGATAGAAATATTAGTATCATATAGAGTCGACGAATGAGGTGCGTTCATTAAAAATTTTTAAATTCACAGACGAAAAAATGGCAAAAAAGAAAGTATTAATTTCCCTTCTATATCTTGCATCTATAGTATTTTTGCCTTGGTGGATCTCTCTCTCATTTAATAAAAGTCTGGAATCTTGGTTTACTAATTGGTGGAATACTAGGCAATCCGAAATTTTTTTGAATGATATTCAAGAAAAGAGTATTCTAAAAGAATTCATAGACTTAGAGGAACTCTTACGTTTGGACGAAATGATAAAGGAATACCCGGAAACACATTTACAAAAGCCTCGCATCGAAATCTACAAAGAAACGATCCAATTGATCAAGATGCACAACGAGGATCGCATCCATACAATTTTACACTTCTCGACAAATATAATCTGTTTCGGTATTCTAAGTGGTTATTCTATTCTAGGTAATGAAGAACTTGTTATTCTTAACTCTTGGTTTCAAGAATTCCTATACAACTTAAGCGACACAATAAAAGCTTTTTCTATTCTTTTATTAACTGATTTATGTATAGGATTCCATTCGCCCCACGGTTGGGAATTAATGATTGGCTCTGTCTACAAAGATTTTGGATTTGCTCATAATGATCAAATTATATCCGGTCTTGTTTCTACTTTTCCAGTCATTTTAGATACAATTTTTAAATATTGGATCTTTCGTTATTTAAATCGTGTATCTCCTTCACTTGTAGTGATTTATCATTCAATGAATGACTGAAAAGTGATCGAACGATCCAATTATAATATTTGTTACTTTGTACATAAGCAAAACATTCAAAATTGTACTTACTACCCATCCAAGGGATTCCTCCAATATTCCAGTAAAATTATTTATATTTAATATTTAAGTAAATAGCAAAATTATAGATAGGGAACTATACTAGCGACCTACCTAATTTTATTGTAGAAATTTTCGGGATCAATGATTGGACCATGCAAACTAAAAATACCTTTTCTTGGATAAAGAAAGAGATTACTCGATCCATTTCCGTATCGCTCATGATATATATACTAACCCAGGCACCCCTTTCAAATGCATATCCCATTTTTGCACAGCAGGGTTATGAAAATCCACGAGAAGCGACTGGCCGTATTGTATGTGCCAATTGCCATTTAGCTAATAAACCCGTGGATATCGAGGTTCCACAAGCGGTACTTCCTGATACTGTATTTGAAGCAGTTGTTCGAATTCCTTATGATCTGCAACTGAAACAAGTTCTTGCTAATGGTAAAAAAGGAGCTTTGAATGTCGGGGCTGTTCTTATTTTACCCGAGGGGTTTGAATTAGCCCCTCCCGATCGTATTTCGCCCGAGATTAAAGAAAAGATAGGAAATCTGTCTTTTCAGAGCTATCGTCCCACTAAAAAAAATATTCTTGTGATAGGTCCGGTTCCTGGTCAGAAATATAGTGAAATCACCTTTCCTATTCTTTCCCCGGACCCCGCTACTAAGAAAGATGTGCACTTCTTAAAATATCCCATATATGTAGGCGGGAACAGGGGAAGGGGTCAGATTTATCCCGACGGGAGCAAGAGTAACAATAATGTTTATAATGCTACAGCAGCAGGTATAGTAAGCAAAATAATACGAAAAGAAAAAGGGGGGTACGAAATAACCATAGCGGATGCATCGGATGGACGTCAAGTGGTTGATATTATCCCTCCAGGACCGGAACTTCTTGTTTCAGAGGGCGAATCCATCAAACTTGATCAACCATTAACGAGTAATCCTAATGTGGGTGGATTTGGTCAGGGAGATGCGGAAATAGTACTTCAAGATCCATTACGTGTCCAAGGTCTTTTGCTCTTCTTGGCATCTGTTATTTTGGCACAAATCTTTTTGGTTCTTAAAAAGAAACAGTTTGAGAAGGTTCAATTGTCCGAAATGAATTTCTAGATCTGCGGATTTATCAACATCAAGCTCTAAAAATAAACAAATTTTTGTTGGGAATTATGTATGATCAAAAAAATTTTGCTTATTTATATTCTTTATTCTACCGGATTTCGGGAATTACTTAATACCGCATTCCTGGTCATAGTATATTGTGAAGGCGACTGTTTTACTTAACTCTTCTTTATTTATTTGTTTTTTCAATCCAAATTGAAACGGTATGATATAGAATGAATCAATAGTTTTATATTTGACTAGAATCAAAACAAAAGATAAATAAGCGGAGAATAGAAACCAAAGTATAAATGAGAGGAACAAAGGATTTTAGGGGAGATTGTTCGTCTCCTAGTCCTTGACACAAGAAACGGAATTTTACCCAACCCTTTCTTGTGTCGAATTAATAAAGATTCTCGATCCCGTTCGTAAAAAATGGATATTTGTAGTTTTCATTTTTTTTTTTTTTATATAGGTTTATTTTATCATAACCCTTTTTTAGATTTCTTACGTAACATAGTGGTAGTGGACAAATAAATATAGGTCAATTTATTGAGCAATATAGAACTTCTTCAATTTCAACGAACTTATAAAAAAAAATTTCACTTTTATTAGATTAAATATTTATTAGATTAAATGGAGTAAGGTTCTATTCTATTAGTATAGAAAGGGTTTGCATGATATCTGATTGATAGAAATATATTCTATTTATATATAATTGTGAGTCATCCAAAAAGGGTAAATCGAGTGATTCCTTCTTTGTTTTAAGTATTGACAGATACTATTGAGTAACAGATGTTCTGAATC